CTTTATCGACGGCTCTACCAATTGATATCTTTCCAAAAATAATTGAAATTCGATTTCATGATCTGTATCTTCAATTTTTGGAAACTTATAAAGTTCTTCTGTCAAACCCTGATCGATAAACCTACAAAATCCTTCAAATTGTATCTGATTCAATCCAGGTATTGTAGACATTTTAGAAAAAAAATCCCATTATATTATTAAGTACATTCTTCATCCAAGAAGATCGACGATCTAGCACTGATGGAATTTCTATTCTGTTTACTGAATCACATGAAATTTTAACCAACTCCATATTTGAAATGAAATGTATGAACTACGTATGAACGAAGAAATAAAGATAATTTTTGACTTAAATTGGAAGTTGCAACAGATCAAAATGGAAAAGAATTGATAAAACAATCCTAGAAACAGAATTTTGTCACTTAGACTTATTAAGGTTATAGGGTTTTGTATAGAATAGCAAAACAAAAATCAAATGATTCAAATAATACCATTATTATGATATTACATAATGATATTACATATTTGAATTTGAGAAAAATCAAAAGATTTGGGAGACAAAGACAAAAAAATCAGATAGAATCCATTTTTTTAGCACTTAACCGCCCCTAAGGATTTCGTTGTTCAAAAAACGATTCACAGAGAAGAGAGATATTTGTACTTTACTGATTTTTGAGTAGAATACGATTTGAAGTGTATTGTATAATGTATAAGAAGGGTTGCATTTATTAAACATGTATGTAGATAGCTATAATATCCGACTTCTCTTTTATTGCCGGTTCTATTCGGGACAGCCCCGGTCGTGCTCTATCAAAAGAAAATTCCCATTCAATGCAAAATTGAAGTGAAGTAGGATAATTTTATGATAATTCCCTATCGACAACATATCTAAATAATAGATATCTGTGTAACAATTTATGTTCTGGGGTTTACATATACTCATATGTTTTGTTATAATTGAAATTCAGAAAGGTTTTTTGATTGAAAAAATCAATACCGATGAGTTCTGTCTCAATTTGTATTTTCTTATGTCATTAGGAAAAGGAAAACACAATTTGAAATTCAAATCCCAGAATCGTTCATGAATTCGAAGTAAGGAGTCAATAGTTAATGGTTCCAATTTCTCGGCTGAAAATACACATTTGATTTCTCAATAAAAAAGCGAGAGAATGTTTTTAGCATTGTGTATTTTCAGATACTATACAATCAATCGAAGGGATGGATCAAATCCAATCAAAGGGGGGTCTTTCTTTGAGGAAAGAAAAGGATTAAGGAAAACAGAAGTCAAAATGCACGTACAATAAAAATTCAGTAATCCAGGAAAATTTGCATCTATTTTGTATCATTTTGGCGGCATGGCCGAGTGGTAAGGCGGGGGACTGCAAATCCTTTTTCCCCAGTTCAAATCCGGGTGTCGCCTGATCACCAAAAAACTCGAAATCTCTTCTTCTTTTCTGTTCTGCTGATATAACTCGCAGAATGCTTCCCCGGTAGAAGCATAGGAAACGGACTGTTGATACTTTGTTTAATTCTAAGCATGTGGTCTAAAGGTTTTCTAAAAGAAAAGATTGTGAATCCTCGTTCGCATCTAGGATTCGAGGAAATATTTGAATCTGCTGGTATCTGCTGGTAGAGGGGCTATCAAGACTTCACGATTCCCTTCTATTACTAAGGGAGTGTCTAATGACTGGATCTTGAATCAAATTGTAGAGCCTGATAGGAAATTCAATTAATAGTTTTGGATTGGAAAGGGGTGGAAGTTGCTTTATATAAGACGGACTCGGGAGAATCTCTGAGTGCTCGGGTATCCAATCAATATTAGATTGGATAAATAATTGACTTTTCTAGTTTCTAGAAAAGGGGGGCAAAAAGAAAGAATTTCTTTGTGGCAACCCCTACTCAAGCCCCCTGTTTCACGGCGATAATCGGGAAAGAGGGTACGGATTAGATCAAATGGGGAAATAGAAGTCGGTAATAGATAGTGATTCCTCGTTTTTTTTTAGTGACTTCTCCCCTTCTGTTTTTACTTAGAAGGTCAACAAAACAAAATAAAGAATAGGCCTTAGTATTCTTATTCCTACATGTTCCCATTCCTTTGGGATGTTACTATGTATTTTGCTTGTGTTTAATCTTTCCTGATTCGAAATCATAATCGATTTGTTGGATTGGTTTCTCAATAGTGTTGGGGCAGAACCCCCTTTTGACTCTGCGCCATTGATTCCATTATTATTAGTGAGGAATAATGGAAGAATTCCTTCGTATTTATAGAGATAGGGGACATAATGCACATGGATATAGTAAGTCTCGCTTGGGCTGCTTTAATGGTAGTCTTTACATTTTCCCTTTCACTCGTAGTGTGGGGAAGAAGTGGGCTCTAGAAGTACTACTAATTGAGTTCAGGAATCAAACCGTATCGATTGTTTTATAAATCGTTCTGCAACGCATTTTGAACTATTTAAAATCAAAATCTCTGAATTTGGAATCCCATTGGACTCCAATGGAGTAATCTATGATATGAATCATACTCTTTCAATCAAAGAGATATTTCATCAATTCCCGTCTTTGTATTTTGAAAAGAAAGGGATTCAGATGATTGGAAATTTATTCCAACCTAAAATTCTTCCGAAATTTTCTATTTCAATCAATGGGAATGGGCTCTTACTATCTTTATAGATGGATACTGAGGAAGACCAGAGCTTTTTTTATTTGGATTTCTTTACCTCTTTACTCTTCAAAGAAGAATTAAGTGTATACGCACTTTCTATGCGAAATGATATAGAGATGGTGGTTGTCTAACGAGAGACTAGGCAATAATAAGATCTTGCCTCGGGCGAGTCACATATTGGGCATTTGCCCTTTGGTTTCTAATTCGAGAAGGGCGATTTATGCTTTATCGACTTATTTCATATCACGGTTCGGGCGTTAAAAATAGGTGAGGTTTCCCCTTCCTAATTAGTAATTAGGAAAATGAGTAATTAGTAAAAGGAAAGGAATTAGAATCCTAAGATAAGAATTATTTTAGATTGATCGGAACAAATAGATGTAGCAAATTGGGTATTATGTCAATTACATACAATATATGGAATTAATATACACATATATGACATATATGAAGAGAATATCGTAGATTGATCTATAGAAACTTAAGCCTTTATCTTTATTCTAGATTACAACTTTATAGACTAAGTTTATAGACTAAGAGATAGATAGTATGGTAGAAAGATTATACTATCTATCTCTTAGAAAACTGCCGATTATAGTGCGCTCATTTCATTTAAGTTAAGACGTGAAATTGGAATCCTTTTCATTTGACTTCGTCAATTTTTGCTAAGAACTCAGAAGGAAAGTTTCATTCAAATGAATTTTCAAATTCATTTGAATTAATCATTTTGACTGACTGTTTTTACGTAAATGATAAGTAGAAAAGCGGTAGGAACTAGAATGAATAGTGCAGTAGCAATAAATGCAAGAATATTTACTTCCATAATCTCATCGGTTTTTTTACTCCGCAATAACTCGGGATTTAATCCCCTAGAGATGATAAATCTTTCGTCTGTAAATTCAATGAATGAATTACCTCTCAATGATCTTGAATCGGATCAATATCATGAATAACAATATCTGATCTATCAAATCAACCCGTCGTCAAGACTTGAATAGTATAACATAGGAAGTTCTTTTATCCATACCGAATCCAAATTTGGATTCCTGACTCAATCAATCCAAAACTCCTTTATTTATCATCTGTTTCCTTGTTTTTTTTCTATAACCTACCTTGCGTCTTCCTTGGACAATCATCTGATGAAGGATCATCAAATTACCCTTCCACTTCGATTAATTACATAGTTCCAAACCTAAACAAACAATAAAAGCGAAATGGAAAAAATAGGAAAGAAAAAAGAAATAAAGACTCCTTTTTGCTTTGGGAATGAAAGCATGCCCCCCCGGCGCCTTTTACTAGTTCATAGAAGGGGAAAAATGAATTGATGTATTTATTATTTATTGGATCCGTCGGGACTGGCGGGGCTCGAACCCGCAGCTTCCGCCTTGACAGGGCGGTGCTCTAACCGATTGAACTACAATCCCAGGAAAAATAAGGGATCTAGCAGAAAATTGGATTTTTTTATCTTCGTATGGGGTCTTTCTGAAGGACAGGGGGGTTTATCTCGTGGTAGATTGGCGAATTGTTGGGCCGAGCTGGATTTGAACCAGCGTAGACATATTGCCAACGAATTTACAGTCCGTCCCCATTAACCGCTCGGGCATCGACCCAGGAAGAATCCACTTTAGGCTTATTGGTAATCCATGATCAACTTCCTTTCGTAGTACCCTACCCCCAGGGGAATTCGAATCCCCGCTGCCTCCTTGAAAGAGAGATGTCCTAAACCACTAGACGATGGGGGCCAACTTGACCAACCGCCCTCATACTATGATCATAGTATGATCAGTTTTTTGAAATTGTCAATATAATGGAATGATCAGATCCGAGGGATCTTTCCGTTTTTCATAATTGTATAGAATTTTTGGATTCGTCCTTCATATTCATGAATCGTTCATTAGAATCGACATTCTTTATATAAATCTAATCTAGTAAACGGGATCAAGAAGTTATCGAAAATTTTCTTTAAGACTTTAGTTCAAGGGGATAAGTAGAATCTCTTCCTCAAATGATTCGATGAAATATATTGAAATTGATTTTATGTCGAATTGGTAAGTGTACGTGTATGTTATGTATCAATCAAGTGAATTTTGTTTTCATTAAGGATCATCTCAATAAAAGAAATTAGGGCCGGTCTTGAAACAATTCATTTTACCCTAGACTTTCTAGGAAAATCCATTTGATTTTTCAAAAAAAATCAGACACTAGCCACTATGAGTCTACTGTATATACTTATATATAATATGTGCATATCGAGATTTTATCTACATAGTGACTCGTTCGGGAATTAAATCAAATAGGCCCTTTTAACTCAGTGGTAGAGTAACGCCATGGTAAGGCG